AGAATGACTCTGGTTATCAAATGATTGAACAACCGGGATCAATTTCCTTACGATACTTAGTTGACATTCATCAAAAGGATCTAATGAATTATGAGTTCAATAGATCCTGTTTAGCAGAAAGACGGATATTCCTTGCTCATTATCAGACAATCACTTATTCACAAACCTCGTGTGGGGCTAATAGTTTTCATTCCCCATCTCCTCATGGAAAACCCTTTTCGCTCCGCTTAGCCCTATCCCCTTCTAGAGGTATTTTAGTGATAGGTTCTATAGGAACTGGACGATCCTGTTTGGTCAAATACCTAGCGACAAACTCCTATGTTCCTTTCATTACGGTATTTCCGAACAAGTTCCTGGACGACAAGCTTAAAGGTTATCTTATTGATGATATCGATATTGATGATAGTGACGATATTGATGATAGTGACGATATTGATGATAGTGACGATATTGATGATAGTGATGGTATTGATGATAGTGATGATGACCTTGATATTGATATGGAGCTGCTAACTATGACGAATGTGCTAACTATGTATATGACGCCGAAAATAGACCGATTTGAGATCACCCTTCAATTCGAATTAGCAAAAGCAATGTCTCCTTGCATAATATGGATTCCAAACATTCATGATCTGCATGTGAATGAGTCGAATTACTTATCCCTCGGTCTATTAGAGAACTATCTCTCCAGTGAAAGATGTTCCACTGGAAAGATTCTTGTTATTGCTTCGACTCATATTCCCCAAAAAGTGGATCCCGCTCTAATAGCTCCGAATAAATTAAATACATGCATTAAGATACGAAGGCTTCTTCTTCCACAACAACGAAAGCACTTTTTCATTCTTTCATATACTAGGGGATTTCACTTGGAAAAGAAGATGTTCCATACTACTGGATTCGGGTCCATAACCATGGGTTCCAATGCACGAGATCTTGTAGCACTTATCAATGAGGCCCTATCAATTAGTATTACACAGAAGAAATCCATTATAGAAACTAATACAATTAGATCAGCTCTTCATAGAAAAACTTGGCATTTTCGATCCCAGATAAGATCAGTTCAGGATCATGGGATCCTTTTCTATCAGATAGGAAGGGCTGTTGCACAAAATGTACTTCTAAGTAATTGCCCCATAGATCCTATATCTATCTATATGAAGAAGAAATCATGTAAGGGAGGGGATTCTTATTTGTACAAATGGTACTTCGAACTTGGAACGAGCATGAAGAAATTAACGATACTTCTTTATCTTTTGAGTTGTTCTGCCGGATCGGTCGCTCAAGATCTTTGGTCTTCATCCAGACCCGATGAAAAAAATTGGATCACTTCTTATGGATTCGTTGAGAATGATTCTGATCTAGTTCATGGCCTATTACTATTATTACTATTAGAAGTAGAAGTAGAAGGCGCTCTGGCTCTGGCGGGATCCTCACGGACAGAAAAAGATTGCAGTCAGTTTGATAATAATCGAGTGACATTGCTTCTTCGTTCCGAACCAAGGAATCAGTTAGATATGATGCAAAATGGATCTTGTTCTATCGTTGATCAGAGATTTCTATATGAAAAATACGAATCGGAGTTTGAAGAAGGGGCCCTCGATCCGCAACAGATAGAGGAGGATTTATTCAATCACATAGTTTGGGCTCCTAGAATATGGCGCCCTTATGGCAATCTATTTGATTGTATCGAAAGGCCCACTGAATTGGGATTTCCCTATTGGGCTGGGTCATTTCGGGGCAAACGGATCATTTATCATAAAGAGGATGAGCTTCAAGAGAATGATTCGGAGTTCTTGCAGAGTGGAACCATGCAGTACCAGACACGAGATAGATCTTCCAAAGAACAAGGCTTTTTTCGAACAAGCCAATTCATTTGGGACCCTGCGGATCCATTCCTTTCCCTATTCAAAGATCAGCCCTTTGTCTCTGTGTTTTCACGTCGAGAATTCTTTGCAGATGAGGAGATGTCAAAGGGGCTTATTGCTTCCCAAACAAATCCTCCTACATCTATATATAAACGCTGGTTCATAAAGAATACGCAAGAAAAGCACTTCGAATTGTTGATTCATCGCCAGAGATGGTTTAGAACCAATAGTTCATTATCTAATGGATCTTTCCGTTCTAATACTCTATCCGAGAGTTATCAGTATTTATCAAATCTGTTCCTATCTAACGGAACACTATTGGATCAAATGACAAAGACATTGTTGAGAAAGAGATGGCTTTTCCCGGATGAAATGAAACATTTGATTCATGTAACAGGAGAAAGATTCCCCATTCCTTAGCCGTAAAGATATGTGCCCATGAAAAGGGGATTAAGTGGAACAGAATTGGCCGGATGGTAGAGTCGTGGAAACACTTGTTCCTTCCATCTTTTTGGCCTTAGCTCCATGGAACAATATGCTACTGCTGAAACATGGAAGAATTGAAATCTTAGATCACTATGTGTGGATGATATGAACTGCCTAAACAAGAATTCTTGAACGGCGAAAGAGCC